AATGAATATAGTCAATATTGGTAAGATAATCATGTAGATCTATTTACCAATATTGACTATATTCATTCTTTATTTTCCAAAAAAAACAACAAGAAGAAGAAGAAAAATATTTCCCAATGTATAATATATCTGTAATAATACATTGAAAAATATTTTCATTAACCAATTGAAAAACATTGTCGCTAACAAAAATAATGTTCTGACTACAAGGAAGAATATTCTGACTCCAACGAAGAATATTTGTATCAAAAGATACAGGATACTTGCCAAAAGAGAAGGGATGTCTTTTACATTGAAAAATAAAATAATTAACCAATTGAAAAACATTGTCGCTAACAAAAAGAATATTCCTCCTACAAAGAAGAATATTCTTCTGACTCCAACGAAGAATAATTTGAAAAAGGGATGGCGCGGATAAATGAAATAAAAGAGAATCCATGGATTCTTTTTAATCTTCATCAGAATTCTGTCCATTGATTTTTTTATTCTCTTCAAGAAAACGATAATATTATTCATTTATAATTTATTGCATTAACTAATTTTTTGAAAGGTCAAAACTAAACTAAGAATAAATGGAAAAAAAAAGCATAAATGCTTGTTTGTATTTCTTTTATTATATATTGAAAATTATAAAAATGTCAATACTCCCTCCACCAAACATTTCGAAATAAAGAATTTCTTTATTGAAATAATTTCTGATCTGTAGTAGACCTCTTAGGTTAGTAGTATTTGAATTGAGACGAAGTTCTGACCATGTGTCCGAGAAAAAAGAGCGATTGGATCTGTATCAATGGAATATCATCATCCATCAATAACAAAGTGGTGTGCTCTATTCAATCAAATTATATTATAATAAATAAAAAGTAAAAAAACAAGTATTCTTATTGAGACTAGAACTCATAGGGAAGAAAGAATCAAATAGATTTATGAATGGAATAAAATATGCAGTATTTACACAAAAAAGTAGTATTCGGTTATTGGTAAATAATAAATATACTTTTCATGTCGAATCAGGATCAACTAGGACAGAAATAAAACATTGGGTGGAACTCTTCTTTGGTGTCAGGGTAATAGCTATGAATAGTCATGGACTCCCAAGAAAGGGTAGAAGAATGCGACCTATTATGGGACATACAATGCATTACAAACGTATGATCATTACGCTTGAACCGGGTTATTCTATTCCACCTCCACCTCTTCCTTTTCTTCTTATCCACCTATTAGATAGAAAGAACCGGGTTATTCTATTCCACCTCTTAGAAAGAAAAGAACTTAAATAAAAATACACTTACTTAATAACATGGCGATACATTTATCCAAAACTTCGAGCCCGAGCACACGCAATGGAGCCGTAAACAGTCAAGTGAAATCCAATTCACGAAATCGTTTGATTTCTGGACAGCATCATTGTGGTAAAGGGCGTAATGCTAGAGGAATCATTACCGCAGGGCATAGAGGGGGAGGTCATAAGCGTCTATACCGTAAAATTGATTTTCGACGCAATGAAAAAGACATATATGGTAGAATCATAACTATAGAATATGACCCTAATCGAAATGCACACATTTGTCTCATACACTATGGGGATGGTGAGAAAAGATATATTTTACACCCCAGAGGGGCTATAATTGGAGATACCATTGTTTATGGTACAGAAGTTCCTATAAAAATGGGAAATGCCCTACCTTTGAGTGCGGTTTGAACTATTGATTTACGTAATTGGAAGTAACCAATTAGGTTTATGGCGAAACCTAGAAATCGATCCCTTATCCAATTGGAGTACCTCTACAGGATAGACTTCAACAGAAAACTGAAGAGTAACGGCAGCAAGTGATTGAGTTCAGTAGTTCCTAATATACAATTATTGACCCTAGAGATATAGTAATATGGAGAAGACAAAATTGTTTCAAGCACCGACAGAACACGAAGCGCTCCTCGTTTCAAATAAGGGGAAGACACGGATTATTCACATTTCATTTGATGGTCAAAGGCAAATTGAAAGCGAAGCAGTGGTAATTCTAAGGATTCCCCCGGGAAAAAATAGAAATGTCTCCTACGTTACCCGTACTAGGTGTAAGTAGCAACGTAATTTCATAGAGTCATTCGGTCTGAATGCTACATGAAGAACATAAGCCAGATGAAGGAACGGAACAGAAAGACCTAGGATGTAGAAGATCATAACATGAGTCATTCGGAAGATTTGGATTCGTAGATTATAGATCCACTCATGTGGTATGCTACTTCGTTATGTCATATATAATCTACGAAATAAACGATATATAAGATGCAGCTATATAGATATTAGAATCTACATCCAGAAAGCCGTATGCTTTGGAAGAAGCTTGTACAGTTTGGGAAGGGGTTTTGATTGATCAAAAAGAAGAATCTACTTCAACCGATATGCCGTTAGGCACGGCCATACATAACATAGAAATAACACTTGGAAAGGGTGGACAATTAGCTAGAGCAGCGGGTGCTGTAGCGAAACTGATTGCAAAAGAGGGTAAATCAGCAACATTAAAATTACCTTCTGGAGAGGTCCGTTTGATATCAAAAAACTGCTCAGCAACAGTCGGACAAGTAGGGAATGTTGGGGTAAACCAGAAAAGTTTGGGCAGAGCCGGAGCTAAACGTTGGCGAGGCAAGCGTCCTGTAGTAAGAGGGGTAGTTATGAACCCTGTAGACCATCCACATGGGGGTGGTGAAGGGAGGGCCCCAATTGGTAGAAAAAAACCCTCAACTCCTTGGGGTTATCCTGCACTTGGACGAAGAACTAGAAAAAGGAATAAATATAGTGATAATTTGATTCTTCGTCGCCGTAGTAAATAGTGGAGCGTAGAGAAAATAGAATTTGTTTCTTCGTCTTTGACATTATATGATTTTCTTTTTTTAGAGATTCTATATTTTCAAATTTGAAATATAAGAGAAAAAATTCACTTTTTTAGAAATTATAAGAGGAATAATTAACTATGACACGTTCACGAAAAAAAAATCCTTTTGTAGCAAATCATTTATTAAGAAAAATAAAGAAGCTTAACACAAAAGGAGAAAAGGAAATAATAAAAACTTGGTCCAGAACATCTACCATTATACCTACAATGATTGGGCATACCATTGCTATCCATAATGGAAAAGAGCATTTACCTATTTATATAACAGATCGTATGGTAGGCCATAAATTGGGAGAATTTTCACCTACTCGAAACTTCCGAGGCTTTGCGAAAAATGATAATAGATCTCGTCGTTAACATTCATTTTAACCCACATTTGGTTCACATTCATTTTGACCTACATTTAGTAATCGTCATTAATGAATTTAACCTACATTTCGTTGACATTGATTTTTACCTAAACCTACGTTTAGTAATCGTCATTAATGACGATTAATTAAGAAATTACTCAAAAAGAATTGTATTATTCTGCAATCCAAAAAACGGATTTCATTTTTTCGTGAAAATAGAACCAATATAGAGAAATAGAACCCTTTGTTCAAAAAATATTTGTGTCTAGTCACAACACAAAGCGTGAATGGTAATTAATAATATTCAAAAATGGAAAGGGTTATGATAATCGAACTTGTGCTTTATGGAGTTGGGCATCTTATTCTATTTTTTTTTGAATTGCTTTATTCTGCAGCAGAAAAAGAAAAAAGATATATAAAGTTTAATAAAAAAAAGATATATAAAGTTTAATAAAAAAAAGATATAGATAAAAAAGTCGACAAATAAGACGTATCATTTGATATAGAGTCGTGAGGGGTTATGGGACAAAAAATACATCCGCTTGGTTTCAGACTTGGTGCAACTCAAAGTCATTATTCTATTTGGTTTGCACAACCAAGAATTTATTCCGAGAATGTAAAAGAAGATAAAATGATACGATATTGTATCATTGATTATATAGAAAACACGATACACCCATCCTTTGAATTCAACCCAGATATCTCTGGCTATGGAATGGGACGAATAAAGATTAAAAAAAGAATCGATCGGATTCAAGTGATAATCTATATGGGACTTCCAGACTTATTAAAAGAAGAGGTTAAGGAAAAAAGAATCAAACAATTAAAGACTCATGTGCAAAAAAAAGTAAATTGTGTGAACCGAGAAATCAAGCTTGAAATTACAAAACTTCCGCGTCCAAATCTTTATAGAGACGCTCAGATTCTTGCAGAATTTTTAGGCAAACTATTACGGAATAGAATTTCGTTTCGTAAAGCAATGCAAAAAGGTGTTGAATTAGCTGAACAGGCAGATACAAAAGGAGTTCAAATACAAATTGCGGGACGTATGAACGGAAAAGAAATGGCACGTGTCGAATGGACCAGAGAAGGGAGGGTTCCTCTACAAACCATTCGAGCTAAAATTGATTATTGTTCCTTTCCAATTGTAACTTTTTGGGGGGTATTCGGAATCAAAATTTGGATATTTCAAAAACTTCTAAACAACGACTAATAAACTTTCCCTTATAACGTTCCATCTTTTGATAAAACAAAAAATGACGAATTCTTACTACATTCTTATTCTCAAAGAAGAAATGAAAAAATTTGGAAGATTGAATAAAAAAAAATGAATTAATCATTTTAGAATGAAGGAGTTGCTATGCTTAGTGTGTGACTCGTTGGTTTTTTTTTTAGAGTGTTTCAATTTCTACAAAAATTCGTAGAATTAATTACTATAAAAAACCTACTCATCGCTTCCCATTATCTGGATATAAAGAACCGCCAAAATCTAAAATAAAAATAAGGATCTATGTGGTGATATAATTATAGCAACTGAAATAAAAAATTCAGATTATTAGTTGTAAAGCAATAAGAATATACAGATAAATGAAGGGGTGAAAGAACGATAGAAAAAGGATATCAATGATATAGAATTCTACTATGTAAAGGTCTATGGGTCATCTCATAAAAAGTAGTGTAATAAAGCATCAATATTCCAAATTCATCCATATATGGTTGCATATTAGAATAAACGAATCAAGAGCCACGAATCAAGAAAACTGAGAAGGTTGATTCAACAAAAAAGAATAAAATAAGAAAATTTCAAAAAAAAAAATGATCTTATTAAAGTTAAAGAGGCTCCATTGTAGAATTTAGACCTAACCATAAATCGAAAAGCGATGGGAACGACGGAACCTGTGAATACAAAAGATTCTATTCAAATTAGAAATCTTACTGATTCATTAGATGGGATGGCGGAAGGAACTAAGAACAAGAATTCATTGTTTTTTGAGGAGTTGTGGACTATTTTGACCATCTTCAATTGATAATCAGAGAGTCAATATTCGCCCGCGAAAATGTGGATTTTTTGGAATTTATAAATTTTTCAATCGATTTATTTGCGAGGAGCCGTATGAGGTGAAAATCTCATGTACGGTTCTGGAATAGAGATGGAATTGAGAAATAACCATCAACTATAACCCAAAAAGAACGAGATTCCGCAAACATCATAGAGGAACAATGAAAGGAAAAGGCTCTCGCGGTAATAAAATTTGCTTCGGAAAATATGCTCTTCAGGCACTTGAGCCCGCTTGGATCACATCTAGACAACTAGAAGCGGGTCGACGGGCAATGTCACGAAATGTTCGCCGGGGTGGACAAATATGGGTACGCATATTTCCAGATAAACCTGTTACAGTAAGACCTACCGAAACGCGTATGGGTTCGGGAAAAGGATCGCCCGAATATTGGGTAGCTGTCGTTAAACCCGGCAAAATACTTTATGAAATGGGAGGGGTCCCAGAAAATATCGCTAGAAAGGCGATTTCAATAGCGGCATCCAAAATGCCTATACGAACTCAATTCATTCTTTCCAAATAATCATTAGAACGAAAGAAAGAGGTCTTTAGTATGAAAAAAGGCAATTCTCCGTTTCTTTTTTTTTGAACACAGAATATTTTTTTGACTTCCACTTTTTTACTGAAAGATAAGAAAAAAGGATATGATTCAACCTCAAACCTATTTAAATGTAGCCGATAATAGCGGAGCGCGCGAATTGATGTGTATTCGAATCATAGGAGCTAGTAATCGACGGTATGCTTTTATTGGTGACATTGTTGTTGCTGTAATAAAAAAAGCAGTGCCAAATTCATCTTTAGAAAGATCTCAAGTCATCAGAGCTGTAATTGTACGTACCTGTAAAGAACTAAAACGTCGTAATGGTATAATAATAAAGTATGATGATAACGCAGCAGTGCTAATTGATAAACAAGGAAATCCAAAAGGAACTCGAATTTTTTCCGCAATAGCCCGAGAATTGAGACAGTTAAATTTTACTAAAATAGTTTCATTAGCACCCGAGGTATTATGAAAAGAGATAGCATCTTTTCAATTTTCTACGTGAATAAACAGAAAGAAAAGGGAGTTTTCCAATCATTCACTCAAATCCATTGTCGTCGAACCGAATACCACTGAGTGGAATATGGAGGTACTTATGGCAGAACGGGCCAATCTAGTCTTTCACAATAACGTGATAGGTGGAACTGCCATTAAACGACTTATTAGCAGATTAATAGATCATTTCGGAATGGCATATACATCACACATCCTGGATCAAGTAAAGACTCTAGGATTCCATCAAGCTACTGCTACATCTATTTCATTAGGAATTGATGATCTTTTAACAATACCTTCTAAAGGATGGCTAGTCCAAGATGCTGAACAACAAAGTTCCGTTTTGGAAAAACAGAATAATTATGGGAATGTCCATGCGGTAGAAAAATTACGCCAATCCATTGAAATATGGTATGCTACAAGCGAATATTTGCGACAACAAATGAATCCCAATTTTAGGATGACTGACCCCTTTAATCCAGTCCATATAATGTCTTTTTCAGGAGCTAGAGGAAATGCATCTCAAGTACACCAATTAGTCGGAATGAGAGGATTAATGTCAGATCCACAAGGACAAATGATTGATTTACCCATTCAAAGCAATTTACGTGAAGGACTGTCTTTAACAGAATATATAATTTCTTGCTACGGAGCCCGTAAAGGGGTTGTAGATACTGCTGTACGAACATCAGATGCTGGATATCTTACACGTCGACTTGTTGAAGTGGTTCAACACATTGTTGTACGGCGAACAGATTGCGGTACCATCCGTGGGATTTCTGTAAACACCCGAAATGGAATGATGCCAGAAAGAATTTTGATACAAACATTAATTGGTCGTGTAGTAGCAGACAATATATATATAGGTTCACGGTGCATTGTCGTTAGAAATCAAGATATTGGAATTGGACTTATCAATCGATTCATAACTTTTCAAACACAACCAATATTTATTCGAACCCCCTTTACCTGTAGGAATACGTCTTGGATCTGCCGATTGTGTTATGGGCGGAGTCCTATTCATGGGGACCTGGTAGAATTGGGAGAAGCTGTAGGGATTATTGCTGGTCAATCTATTGGAGAACCGGGAACTCAACTAACATTAAGAACTTTTCATACTGGTGGAGTATTCACAGGGGGTACTGCTGAATATGTGCGAGCCCCCTCGAATGGAAAGATAAAATTGAATGAGGATTTAGTTCACCCTACACGTACACGTCATGGATATCCTGCTTTTATATGTAATATAGACTTGTATGTAACTATTGAAAGTGACGATATTATACATAACGTCATTATTCCACCAAAAAGTTTTCTATTAGTTCAAAATGATCAATATGTAAAATCAGAACAAGTGATTGCGGAGATCCGCGCGGGAACATATACTTTGAATTTGAAAGAGAGGGTTCGAAAACATATTTATTCTGACTCAGAAGGGGAAATGCATTGGAGTACCCATGTGTACCATGCATCAGAATTTATCTATAGTAATGTACATATCTTACCAAAAACAAGTCATTTATGGATATTGTCAGGAAAGTCGTGCAGGTCTAATACAATCCATTTTTTACTTCGCAAGGATCAAGATCAAATTACCATGGATTCACTTTCGAATGGAAAAACAAATATTTCGAATCTTTTAGAAAGGAATGATCAAGTAAAACATAAATTATTTCGTTTCAATATTTTTGGTACAAAAGAAAAGTGGATTAGCGATTATTCAATATTTAATCAAATCATATATACGGATCATTCTTATTTAATGTATCCCGCTATTTTTCACGATACTTTTTATTTCTTGGCGAAAAGGCGAAGAAATCGATTTCTTATTCCATTTCCATTCCAATCGATTCAAGAACGAAAGAACGAACTAATGTCCCCTTCCGGTGTCTCCATTGAAATACCTATCAATGGTATTTTTCATAGAAATAGTATTTTTGCTTATTTTGATCATCTTCAATACCGAAGACATAGTTCAGGAATTACTAAATATAGAACGATAGGAATTCATTCCATTTTTCAAAAAGAAGATTTCATTGAGTATCGAGGAATCAAAGAATTAAAGCCAAAATATCAAATTCAAGTAGATCCATTTTTTTTGATTCCCGAAGAAGTGCATATTTTACCCAAATCTTCTTCCCTAATGGTACGGAATAATAGTCTTGTTGGAATAGGAACACCAATCACTTTCAATATAAGAAGTCGAGTAGGCGGATTGGTCCGATTAGAAAAGAAAAAAAAAAAAATAGAATTAAAAATATTTTCTGGAAATATCCATTTTCCCGGAGAGATTGATAAGATATCAAGACACAGTCCCATCTTGATACCACCCGGAACGGTAAAAAAAAAAAAATGCAAGGAATCAAACAAAATTCAAAATTGGATCTATGTCCAATGGATCGCAACTACCAAAAAAAAGAAAAAAAAAGATTTTGTTTTGGTTCGACCTGTAATTTTATATGAAATACCGGACAGTATCCATTTTGTAAAACTTTTTCCCCAAGATCTATTCCAGGAAAAGGATAATCTGGAACTAAAAGTTGTCAATTATATTTATGGAAATGGAAAATCCATTCGGGGAATTTCCGACACAAGGATTCCATTAGTTCGGACTTGTTTAGTCTTCAATTGGGATGACGGCAAAAAAAGTTCTTCGATTGAGGAGGCCCCCGCTTCCTTTATTGAAGTAAGTACAAATGGTTTGATTGAGTATTTTCTAAGAATTGACTTAGTAAAATCGAATACTTCATATATCAGAAAAAGAAATGACCCATCTGGTTTAGGATTGATTGGGGATAATAAATCGGATCGAATCAATCCATTTTTTTCTATTCATTCCAAGGGAAAAATTCAACAATCACTTAGCCAAAATCACGGAACTATTCGTATGTTGTTGAATAGAAATAAAGAATGCCGATCTTGGATAATTTTGTCATCATCTAATTGTTTTCAAATGAGACCATTCAACAATGTAAAATCTCACAATGGGATAAAAAAAGATCCTATTATTTCAATTAATAATAAGAATGCGTTAGGCCCTTTAGGAATAGCCCTTCAAGTTGCGAATTTTTATTCACTTTATCATTTAATAACTCATAATCAGATCTCAATAATGAAAAATTTGCAACTTGACAAATTAACGGAAATTTTTCAAGTAATGAAATATTATTTCATGGACGAAAATGAGAAAATTTGTAAACCCGATCTATACAGTAATATCGTTTTGAATCCATTCCATTTGAATTGGTTTTTTCTCCATCATTTTTCTTGTGAAAAAACGTTTACAATAATAAGTCTTGGACAATTTATTTGTGAAAATATATGTATAGCTCAAATGAAAAATGGACCACACCTAAAACTAAAATCGGGTCAAGTTATAACAGTTCAAATGGATTCTGTAATAATAAGATCGGCTAATCCTTATTTGGCGACTCCAGAAGCAACCATTCACGGCCATTATGGGCAGATCCTTTCTCAAGGAGATATTTTAGTTACATTCATATATGAAAAATCTAGATCCAGTGATATAACACAAGGTCTTCCAAAAGTGGAACAGATATTCGAAATACGTTCGATTGATTCAATATCCATGAATCTAGAAAAAAGAATTGATGCTTGGAACGAGTGTATAACAAAAATTCTCGACATTCCTTGGGGATTCTTGATTGGTGCTGAGTTAATTATAGCTCAAAGTCGTATTTCTTTGGTTAATAAAATCCAAAAGGTTTATCGATCCCAGGGAGTACACATCCATAATAGACATATCGAGATTATTGTGCGTCAAATAACATCCAAAGTCTTGGTTTCAGAAGATGGAATGTCTAATGTATTTTTACCTGGCGAACTAATTGGATTATTGCGAGCAGAACGAACGGGGCGTGCCTTGGAAGAAGCAATTTGTTACCGAGCTTTATTATTGGGAGTAACAAAAACATCTCTGAATACTCAAAGTTTCATATCCGAAGCGAGTTTTCAAGAAACTGCTAGAGTTTTAGCAAAAGCCGCTCTTCGGGGTCGTATTGATTGGTTGAAAGGTCTTAAAGAGAATGTTGTTTTAGGGGGAATGATACCCGTTGGTACCGGATTCAAAAGAATAATGCACCGTTCACGGTCAAGGCAACATAACAAGATTACCCGGAAAAAAAAATTATTCGAAGTAGAAATTAGAAATCTTTTGTTCCATCACAGAAAATTATTTGATTTTTCTCATTTCAAAGAATTTATGTGATACATTCGAAATATAGGATTCAATGCTTCCTAAAAGCGGATTCGACTCATCCCCTGAAATCTTTCAATGCAGTCATTTGATTTGGTAATTAAAGTATAATAAAAAATAATAACAAATAGAAATCAAAGAATGGCCTGATTCTATATTACCGGCCGATCGTCTATAAAAGAGAAGGTTCCATCGGAACAATTATTTATTGCTATTTCAGGATACTCGGTCTCTCTTTTTTTTTCAATTTTTTTTTTAAACAAAGAAAGTGTGGGGATAAATGACAAAAAGATATTGGAACATAACTTTTGAAGAGATGTTGGAAGCTGGGGTTCATTTGGGCCATGATACTAGGAAATGGAATCCTCGAATGGCACCTTTTATATCGGCAAAACGTAAAGGTATTCATATTACAAATCTTACTAAAACTGCTCGTTTTTTATCAGAAGCTTGTGATTTGGCTTTTTATGCAGCAAGCAAAGGAAAAGAATTTTTAATTGTTGGTACCAAAAAAAAAGCAGTCGATTCAGTAACACGGGCTGCAATAAGAGCTCGATGTCATTATGTTAATAAAAAATGGCTCGGAGGTATGTTAACGAATTGGTATACTACAGAAACGAGACTTCGTAAGTTCAGGGACTTGAGAACGGAGCAAAAGACGGGTAGACTGAACTCTCTTCCAAAAAGAAATGCCGCTATGTTGAAGAGACAATTATCTCATTTGGAAACATATCTAGGGGGTATCAAATATATGACAGGGTTACCTGATATTGTAATAATCGTTGATCAGCAAGAAGAATATACGGCTCTTCAAGAATGTATCACTTTGGGAATTCCAACGATTTGTTTAATCGATACAAATTGTGACCCAGATCTTGCAGATTTTTCGATTCCGGCTAATGATGATGCTATAGATTCCATCCGATTCATTCTTAACAAATTAGTTTTTGCAATTTGTGAGGGTCGTTCTAGCTAGATACGAAATTATTGATTAATAATAAGATAAATCAATTTTTAAATTTGGTTGGGCGGTCATAGATTTTTGGAATTGGTTATTATAGCATTACAAAATTGTGTAAAAAGAAATATTTTTTGATTAGTAGGTATTCAAAATCGAAAATCAAAGTAAAATAAGGAAATGGTTGAATCAAAATAATTCCCTTTCAAGTTATCTTTTTTTATTTTAGAGGGCAGGGCAATATGAATGTTCTATTATGTTACATCAACACATTAAACAGATTCTATGATATATCTGCTGTGGAAGTAGGTCAACATTTCTATTGGCAAATAGGGGATTTTCAAGTCCATGCTCAAGTACTTATTACCTCTTGGGTTGTAATTGCTATCTTATTAATTTCAACCATTCTAGTTGTTAGAAATCCGCAAACTATTCCCACGTCTGGTCAGAATTTCTTTGAATATGTCCTTGAATTCATTCGAGACGTGAGCAAAACTCAGATTGGAGAAGAATATGGTCCATGGGTTCCGTTTATTGGAACTCTGTTTCTATTTATTTTTGTTTCGAATTGGTCAGGGGCCCTTTTGCCTTGGAAAATTATAAAGTTACCTCATGGAGAGTTAGCTGCACCCACAAATGATATAAATACTACTGTTGCATTAGCTTTACTTACGTCAGTAGCCTATTTCTATGCGGGTATTTCAAAAAAAGGATTGGCCTATTTTGGTAAATACATCCAACCAACGCCAATCCTTTTACCGATTAACATCTTAGAAGATTTCACAAAACCCTTATCGCTTAGTTTTCGACTTTTCGGAAATATATTAGCGGATGAATTAGTAGTTGTTGTTCTTGTTTCGTTAGTACCTTTAGTAGTTCCTATCCCTGTTATGTTCCTTGGATTATTTACAAGCGGTATTCAAGCTCTTATTTTCGCTACTTTAGCTGCGGCGTATATAGGTGAATCCATGGAAGGGCATCATTGACTAGTTATCAAAATAGGATTTTAGACCGCGACTGGCTCGCGATAATCTACTTAAGGAACATAAATCCAAAAATCCAAAGAAATTTTGAAAAGTTTTCATAACAATCAAAAAGTATAAATAAAATGAAAACAATTACCAGGGAATTAAACAAAAAATAGAGATTCAATTAAAAAAAGGGTGAGGGGGTCGAACTAGGCGTATATATAATCTAATCGTTATAAGACAGCTGGGGATTTCCAAGAATGATTCTCGAATACGATTGAATCGAAGATACAACGAATTGGTTTACGGTATGGAACAAACACATGTATATGTCATAGTAGATATTCATTAGTTATATATGACTATCTAAATTTGTCCTGCTACTAAATTTAGGTAGGGATTCAAAAAAAAGAGCCCTTCCATCTCTTGGAATTGTGAATTGAATATAAAATGACTAGAAAAATGAAATCAAAGAAAAAGAAAGGTTTCAAATAAATGTAAGATAAGACCCCAAATTGTATGTATTCACAAAAAACTACAAGGGTAGAAACGAAAAAAGTAAATATCGAAGTAATTGAGATAATTCAATCAAAATTCTTCAGTTTGAAATTTTGAATTACACTTCGACTAGATAAAGATAAATATGAAGAATGAAATAATTAAGTCATATATTTTTTGTTGATTATATTATTAACTATTTCTTTATTTTATTTGGAATAGGAGAAACTTATCATGAATCCACTGATTGCTGCTGCTTCTGTTATCGCTGCTGGGTTGGCCGTCGGGCTTGCTTCTATTGGACCTGGAGTTGGTCAAGGCACAGCTGCAGGGCAAGCTGTAGAAGGGATTGCGAGACAACCGGAAGCAGAGGACAAAATACGGGGTACTTTATTACTTAGTCTGGCTTTTATGGAAGCTTTAACTATTTATGGGCTGGTTGTAGCATTAGCGCTTTTATTTGCCAATCCTTTTGTTTAATATTTATTAAATATAATACATATTGTTTTTTTCCATGGATTTTCGTTGCTGCTCTTGCTAAGTCTATTGCTGCTCTTGTTCTATTTCGATTTTACTCCTACAATTTTTTTTCATTAGGATTAACATACTGATTTGCCTTCTTCCGTCCCTTTCTTTAGTCCAAGGACCCCCCTTTTTATTTAGAAAGTGTTGAAAACAACTAAGTATTTTGCAATTTACATAAGAACTAGTATTTACTTCTAAGAAGTATGATTCTTCTAGGGAATCTTTCAATTGACTAACCAATTCAAAATATAGAATAGTCTTCTTAGTATCTTTTTATTCTTACTAATAATGAATATTAGTAAGAATAAAAATAGAATAAGTCAATATATTCATATTAAATAATTCGATTATAGAATAAACTATCATATACAAAAACGAATAAAAAAAACTTGGAATCGTAGAAAGAAAATTAGTCTATCCATAAGAGGAGATGCGATCATATGAAAAATATAACCGATTCTTTTCTTTGCTTCATTTCCTGGCCATCCGCCGGAAGTTTCGGGTTTGATACCGATATTTTAGCAACAAATCTAATAAATCTAAGTGCAGTGCTAGGTGTATTGATTTTTTTTGGAAAGGGAGTGTGTGCGAGTTGTTTATTTCAAAGAATAGATTGGATCCAACCAACTGCACTTTTTTTGTTATAACTAGGAAAATGTGCATGATCCGGCGAATGACTTCTTACTAAATAACGAAAAAAATAGTTAAGAACCATAGCATTTCGCGATTCAGTGGTAAATCTACTTTGATTCTCTATCAACCAAGAATTTTGGAACATTACCAGGGTTAAAGCTAACGAGTTTGAAGTTTCGACGCAGTCTAGTATTCTTTCTACCACTATGTTAATAGGGAAATTCGAATTTTTTCGATATAGAACACTCATCTCGATAAAATGACTTGTGTCGATAAAATGACTTGAATTATCTTTATGATGAAAAATAGGAAAAAAGGTGTTTTGTTTAACGCCTCCGTTTCTACTTTTCTACAATGCGGAATTGATGACCTACGTATAAATTAATCAGAATTCTTTGGATTTCAAGAAAAAAAAAAACAACTTTGCTGACAATTATTTGTTTGGTCAGAAGAGTCCTCCAAATATTTGGGTCTTGTATTGATAATAATTTTCAAGATTTTTAGAAATAGAGAAAAGAGGATAGGCTCATTCCATAATAAATATGGGGGAATTTCCTATAAGGAATTGAGTGTGAGAGCCAAATGAATTGAAAGATTCATGTTTGGTTCGGGAAGAGATCATAGACATTTTGAAATGAATGGAAAGAGAATCTACTTTCATTAAGTGATTTATTAGATAATCGAAAACAGAGAATCGTGAGAACTATTCGAAATTCAGAAGAACTACGGGAAACAGCCATTGAACAGCTGGAAAAAGCCCGGGCCCGTTTAAGGAAAGTAGAAATGGAAGCAGATCGGTTTCGAGTGAATGGTTATTCCGAGATAGAACGAGAAAAATTGAATTTAATTAATTCAATTTATACAACTT